AACATGGATGTACTCCTATGAAGGTGGAAAATATATCGGATTAGTTGATTCAAATTGGAATTTTCAAGTCAACCCTCACTGTTTAGTCAAAACAACAATTCGGTTTAATCGAACCATCTAGTTTTCTTTGTTTGCTATCGTACATGTCTCGTTTCAAGATTTATTGCCTGGAATTTGATTTCCGTTCTACTTACTCGAAAAACTAGAAGTAAGTAATCGTGTGTAGTAAAATTCCTAGGATTTTCTATCTAAGTGTGTATAATGTATTGGTGGGGTATATCCATATAGACATAAATAGAATAGTACACCTTTTTGATTAGATACAAAAAGAGAAACCTACTTGGTTTGTGTTTTACTAGGTACGGTATACCAATAAAAAAGCCTATTTGACAATGTTTATACGAAAACTTAGAAAATATCTTTTTTTTTCAAACTATGGCTTATCCACAAATCCAGTTGGTCGATCTTAGATCCATTTCACTTCTCTTAGATTTTGGGTGCGATTTTCTTTTTTTTTTTTTAAGCGGACTCATATTAGGATTTTGACTCCCAAAATTCATCAGAATTGGGTAGATATACAAAAGAGTATCACCAATTCATTGTGCACAGGAAAATTGATAGTTAATTAATCTACCAATACAAACTACCTACCAATACAAAGATTAATGAAGAAAAGGGATTTGTTTATCCGAAATTCTAAGACTACTGATTGGATCTATTGGCATGCGGTTTTTCAGTCTTAGGCTCTGCTGTAAATAATCTCCGTGAGCGAACTTATGGAAATAGATATTTTTCCGATAAACCAAGTCACTCCACAGTTCCAAACAATAAAAGAATAGGGAAATGACAACTATACCATTTTTGTATCATTTTATTTCATTTAGGGCTATACGGACTCGAACCGTAGACCTTCTCGGTAAAACAGATCAAACTTGTTATTATCAAAATGAGTCGAACTGTTTCAAAAACCCAACATGCAGTTTTTTGCATTGGGCTCTTTCATTAACTAATAAAAATATCAGCTAGTCTGCCATATTTTTTTTTTGAAAGAAAGATTAAGGAGATGGCTCCATGCCCCTTGATTCATTACTGATGTAGGAGCACTACCAAAGTGTTTCAAAGAAGGGTTATCTTGACGTAGGTCTGCTATGGCCTTGATCAACCTAAGTTAAATAGAGTCTCTATCGGCTCTGCTTAAAGCATAAAATATGCAACTTTATACACCTTAAAGCTCATAGGATGAAAAGATATTTTTTGAAGTCCTTGTGCTCATTCTGCCTAGCATTGAATAAACTGAATATTCACCCTATCAATATCTCAAATCCAAGGCCCGGGTTATTTGGCGCATAACTAAATAGGCACCGAACCCTTTGTCAGGCTATTGTTCCCTCAAAGTCATGGAGTAAGACATGGATTTCTCAAGAAGATCAAATCTTTTGATTACATGATGGGCTTCTCTGAAAAACATTGGCGCATGTGTAAACGAGTTGCTCTACCAACTGAGCTATAGCCCTTATGCTTGTAATACAAATTTTATTATCTAAATAATTTATTGTCAAGATGAATATTCTACGATCCAACATCATAACTCTTTGATCTTTTTGAGTGATATTGCTTATAAAGAATATTCCATTTATAATTTATAATCCATCGACGGGATGGGTCCCGTTTGTTTCTCTTTGTCATGATAAATGACCTACTTAACTCAGTGGTTAGAGTATTGCTTTCATACGGCAGGAGTCATTGGTTCAAATCCAATAGTAGGTAGAACTTATTAGATAGCAGAGTCAACGGTAGCTAATAAGTTTTTCTATTCATCTATTAAATGGATTTACATTTGCATCAGAATTCAATTTCACTGGATTCTATTTGATTGTATTCAATCGGCAGTTCAAAAAAACTTAGAAGCAAAGTCTCTTTTGCTTAGTCGGATACACAAACGAGTTATGAAATTGTATTGATAGCCTCTACTCGTGTCCTAGCTCGTCTGAGAGCTAGATTTGCCTCAATTGTTTGTCTCTTACCTTCAGCTTTCTTCAAATGAGTTTCTGCTTTTTCAAGAGTTTGTTGAGCTTCTTGGGGATCAATGTCACTACCCTTTTCTGCATCATTTACTAAAATAATGATCTCATTATTACCTATTCGAGCAAAACCGCCCATCAGAGCCATCGTTAACCATTGGTTGTTAAGGCGTATTCTTAAAATACCTATATCTACAGCTGTAGCAATAGGAGCGTGGTTTGGTAATACGCCAATTTGGCCACTATTAGTAGATAAAATAATTTCTTTCACTTCGGAATCCCAAACAATTCGATTAGGGGTCAGTACACAAAGATTTAAGGTCATTTCTGCAATTTGCTCTCCATTTCTAAGTTCATAGCCTTCGCGGTAGCTTCGTCAATGTTACCTACCAAATAAAAAGCCTGCTCAGGAAGACCATCTAATTCCCCTGAAAGAATTAATTTAAACCCTCTAATAGTTTCTGCTAAACCAACATATT